GGTGGCCCCGAAAATTACTAGGACCTAAAAACCCATAAATCTACATTAAACACTCACACTAAACATTAATAACCCATATAGAAAGCTCAGTAAGATGGCAGAAAAGTGCAATAGATTTAAACTCTATAAATGAAAGATCTACCTTTCTCCTACTAATGACCTTACCATTCCTAATTAATATACTTGCCGCCTACGTAATAGCACTACTAGGTATAGCATTCTTTACCTTATTAGAACGCAAAGCCTTAGGGTATATTCAAATCCGAAAAGGCCCAAATAAAGTAGGCCTAGCCGGCATCCCCCAACCATTCGCGGATGCCCTAAAACTACTGATTAAGGAACAGTCTAAACCTACTATATCAAATATAACTCCATTTCTAGTAGCCCCAACTCTCAGCCTATTTCTAGCCCTACTTATATGATCCCTTTACCCCCACTCATCCCCAGTAACACTCCTACCATTTAGAGTCCTTATATTCTTATGTATCTCAAGACTAAACGTATATACAACTTTAAGTGCTGGGTGATTTTCAAATTCTAAGTACTCTCTATTAGGCGCTCTACGGAGAGTAGCCCAAACTATTTCATATGAAGTAAGTATAGCCCTTATTCTACTAGGAACACTAAGACTACTTATATCCTACAATATATATAATCTACAAAATAATCAATGAACCCCCATCATAATAATTAGCATCCCATTATTCCTAGTATGATTCACTACAACCCTGGCAGAAACAAACCGAACCCCATTCGACTTCGCAGAGGGAGAATCAGAATTAGTCTCGGGATTTAACACAGAATACAGAAGGGGACCCTTTGCCCTAATCTTCATAGCAGAATATACAAGTATTCTAGTAATGAGCCTATTCTCAAGAATCTTCTTCCTAACCACAAACTCCAACTACTTAATCTCTGACTTACTACTAACTACAAAAACCCTAATCCTATCATTCACATTTATTTGAATCCGGGGTACATTCCCACGAATACGTTATGACTTATTAATAAACCTAACATGAAAAAGCTTCCTTCCATTCTCTCTATCAATACTCCTAATTCTAATCCCTCTATCCCTACTAATTTAACAGGCATTGCGCCGGAAGAACGGATAACTCTGATGACGTTAATTATGGGAACAAATACCCCAATGCCTCATCAGATAGCTAAGCCCAGCATTGGCCTTTTAAGCCAAAGATAACAAATTTTGTTTCTGATGAATGCTTCTAAATTCAATAAGAGTAATAATTGCCATTATCGTCCCAATTGCAGTTCTTCTGACTTCAATAATTATCTCCTCCCGTTCCCTCTCAGATCGAGAAAAAAGCTCCCCATTCGAATGTGGGTTTGACCCTAAAAGTAACGCCCGCCTACCATTCTCCTTACGATTTTTCCTACTAGCTGTAATTTTCCTAGTATTTGATATCGAAATTGCCCTACTAATTCCAACCCCAATCACCATCAAAGAAACAATAGCAACAGAAACACTCCTAAGAACCTCAATCTTTCTTCTAATCCTGACCGCCGGACTACTGCATGAATGAAACGAAGGGTCACTAGACTGATCCCCATAACAAACCCATAAATCAAGTCCGGGACAGACCTCGGCTTCTAACCTTGGCTCTGAGAGGTTCAACTCCTTTCTTAATTTAATGAACTCCGTTTTCCCTTATCTACCTTTATTCACCTCAACACTAATCCTTGGCACAATTATATCACTCTCCTCCAACCAATGAATTTACATTTGAATAGGACTAGAAATTAATTTATTATCATTCATCCCTATTATAATCTCATCATCAACAAATCAGGAAACAGAAGGGGCAATCAAATATTTCCTAGCCCAAGCAATAGGATCTAGTATACTACTACTAGGGGCAATTAATCTACTTTTCTCTCCGCTCCTGTTTACAGGCCAAAAAACATCCTGCCTATTTATTCTACTAGGACTAATAACAAAACTCGGTATAGCCCCGTGCCACTTTTGATTCCCATCAGTGATATCTAGCCTACCTTGACTATCATGCCTAATTCTATCAACATGACAAAAAATTATCCCAATACTAATTATCATTTTCATTTTAAGCCCATTAAACAATCAAGCATTTATGGCCCCAGCAGCACTAAGCGGACTCGTGGGGGGATTAGGCGGCCTAAACCAAACACAGCTACGACCACTTCTGGCATACTCTTCCATCGGACATATAGGATGGATATATGCAGTAAGTTCACTATCATCAACAACATCCATTACATACTTAATCGTGTATATATTAATTATCGCCTCGATTATATATATCATAATCAAACTCCCAAGAAAATCCGTAAAGCAGTTAAACTCAATAACATCCCTCCCTACCTTAATCCTAACACCATTGATATTAACACTATTATCTCTAGGAGGATTACCACCCCTCACAGGATTTTTCCCAAAATGAATTAGTATAGAATGCCTAATATCCAACAACGCTTGACTCATCGCCATAATTCTAGTAATTGGTTCATTAATAAATCTATACTACTATCTAAATGTATTCTTTAGAATATACTTAAAATCATCAACAAACTACATACCTCAACCATCCTATTCCACTTATTCAATACAATTAATATCTATAATAACATGCTGATCACTCCCACTCGCCATACTCCTAATATAAGTAATATGCGATGACTATATTCAACAAACCATAAAGACATTGGAACCTTATATTTCATTTTCGGAACATGAGCAGGACTACTCGGAACATCTATAAGACTTCTAATCCGAACCGAATTAGGCCAACCAGGAGCATTCTTAGGAAGAGACCAACTCTATAATACAATTGTAACAGCACACGCTTTTCTAATAATCTTCTTCTTAGTAATACCCGTAATAATCGGAGGATTCGGTAACTGGTTGGTCCCTTTAATACTCGGTGCCCCCGACATAGCATTCCCTCGACTCAACAATATAAGATTTTGATTATTACCTCCCTCACTAACCCTACTAGTTGCCTCTGCAGCAGTAGAAAAAGGAGTGGGCACTGGATGAACAGTATACCCGCCATTATCAAGAAATATCGCACACGCAGGCCCATCAGTAGACCTAGCAATCTTCTCCCTTCACCTGGCAGGAGTATCATCAATCCTAGGAGCTGTAAACTTCATCACAACAGTTATCAATATACGATGAAAAGGGCTCCGACTAGAACGAGTCCCACTATTCGTATGAGGGGTAAAAATCACAGCCATCCTACTCCTTCTATCTCTACCAGTACTAGCAGGAGCCATCACAATGTTACTAACAGACCGCAACTTAAATACCTCCTTTTTCGACCCAGCTGGGGGAGGAGACCCAATCCTATACCAACACCTATTCTGATTTTTCGGACACCCTGAAGTATATATCCTAATCCTCCCTGGATTCGGAGCTATCTCACACATCGTAACTCACTACGCCGCAAAATTAGAACCATTTGGTACACTAGGAATAATCTATGCTATACTAGGAATTGGAATCCTCGGATTTATCGTATGGGCCCATCACATATTCACCGTAGGCATAGACGTAGACACCCGAGCCTACTTCACTGCAGCTACAATAATTATCGCAGTACCAACAGGAATTAAAGTATTTAGCTGACTCGCGACCATCCACGGCTCACGAATCAAATATGAGCCACCCATACTATGAGCCCTAGGGTTTATTTTTCTATTCACTGTAGGAGGTATAACCGGAATTGCGCTATCAAACTCCTCTTTAGATATTATACTTCATGACACCTATTATGTAGTTGCCCACTTCCACTACGTACTGAGGATAGGAGCAGTATTCGCTCTAATAGCTGCATTCAATCACTGATTCCCCCTAATAACAGGTATTACATTACATGCACGATGATCAAAAATCCACTTCTTCATTATATTTATTGGAGTAAATCTAACCTTTTTTCCCCAACATTTTCTAGGGCTAAGTGGTATACCACGACGATACTCAGACTACCCAGATGCATTCACCAAATGAAACATCATCTCATCCATTGGGTCTATAATCTCCTTTATTGCCCTGCTATTCTTTATTTTCATCCTATGAGAAGCCTTTGCCTCTCAACGACCAGTAATCACAGCCTCGCACCAACCAACTTCCCTAGAATGACAAGACATACTCCCATTAGACTTCCACAACCTACCAGAAACAGGAATAATTACATGCCCATCAAACTTCAATCCATAACTCCAACTTTAAGTGAAAGCCAATGAGGCACCTAACCGTTAACTAGACCCCTGCTGGATATCAGCTCACTTAGCATGCCATTCTGAGGTCAACTATCTTTTCAAGAAGCCGCATCCCCCATTATAACACAACTAATCGCATTTCACGACCACGCCATACTAGTCCTCACATTAGTGATTACAATCGTAGCCTACGCATCCTTAGCCCTACTAATAAATAAATTCTCATGCCGCTATATCTTAGAGGCACAAGAAATCGAAACAATCTGAACTATTCTCCCCGCACTAACACTTCTATTCCTCGCTCTGCCATCACTCCGCCTGCTCTACCTAATAGACGAAGTTAGCCAACCCGTAGTCACAGTAAAAACCATCGGACACCAATGATACTGAAGATATGAATATACAGACTTCGCAAACCTAGAGTTCGACTCCTATATAATCCCAACAGAAGATCTACAAGATGGACAGTTTCGACTACTAGAAGTAGATCATCGAACAATCCTACCTATACAAACTGAAGTACGTATACTAATTACAGGAGCTGACGTAATTCACTCATGAGCACTTCCAAGACTTGGAGTAAAAGCCGACGCAATTCCAGGACGATTAAATCAACTAGGATTCCTATCCAGACGTCCCGGAGTATTCTACGGACAATGCTCAGAAATCTGTGGCGCCAACCACTCCTTCATGCCTATCGCAGTAGAATTTGTAGACTACACATCCTTCTCCCAATGAGTATACACACAAAGAGAGTAACTTTTGAGAGACTAGTTAATAAATAACAGATGCTTGTCAAGCACCAATTACTACCCCAGTAGTGTCCCTCATATGCCACATCTAGCCCCATTAGAATGAAGACTAATAATTATATTCCCTATCTCCTTAATTGTTCTATTCTCAGTAATATTTTGATGACAATCCACTCCCCAATTCCCCCAAATTTACACATTCACCCGACCAAAATGGTCTAACTGAAAATGATTATAACACCTATACAGCGGGGTGGCCGAGACACAGGCAGAAGATTGTAACCCTTCCAACGGACCCAACTCCCCCCTCTACCATATGATTCGTCAACCATTCCACCTAGTAGAATTCAGTCCCTGACCCCTCACAGGATCTATAGGAGCACTAATACTTACCATCGGGCTAACCAGATGATTCCACGGACACTCAATAACCTGTATATATATAGGAATTATTTTAATCCTAATCACTATACTACAATGATGACGAGATATTATCCGAGAAGGAACCTACCAAGGACATCACACATCTCACGTAGCAAAAGGCCTACGCTGAGGGATAATCCTATTCATTGCCTCAGAAGTTCTATTCTTCTTTGCATTCTTCTGAGCTTTCTTTCACAGAAGCCTAGCACCCACCCCAGAACTAGGATGCTCATGACCACCAACCGGCATCCAACCAATCAACCCGTTCTCAATTCCACTCCTAAATACCGCCGTACTTCTAGCAAGAGGCGTTACAGTTACATGAGCCCACCACAGAATCATAGAAGGACAACGCTCAGAAACTATTCAAGCACTAACACTAACCGTACTACTAGGTATATACTTCACATTCCTACAAGCCATAGAATATTGAGAAGCACCCTTTACAATCGCAGATAGAGTATACGGAACAACATTCTTCGTAGCTACAGGATTTCACGGACTACACGTCCTAATCGGTTCCACCTTTCTCCTAGTATGTTTAACACGAGTAATTATACACCACTTCTCTACAGGACACCACTTCGGATTCGAAGCAGCTGCCTGATATTGACACTTCGTAGATGTAGTATGAATCTTCCTATATATCTGCATCTACTGATGAGGATCTTAACATTCTGAAGATCAGTGTAACATGCACAATAACCTTTGAAGTTATAAGATTGGGTGTAAATCCCAAATCTCCAACATGACATTAATAACCTTAATATCCCTCACCTGCGCAATCACATTCTCCCTATTCCTAGCCTCAACCCCATTGACTCTAGGATTATGAATCCTAATATTAGCCCTCCTAATAGCAAGATTTATTAGACTTACTCTTCATTCATGACTAAGATTCCTTCTATTTATCATTTACATCAGGGGGCTGTTAGTTATATTCGCCTACTTCGCCGCCATCCAACCAAATCAACATATGGAAATAAATAAAATAATCTCCTCCCTTATCACGGCCATAATCGTCCTGGACTTTCCAATAGAACACATCACACTAAGACCATCATACCTCGAATTTAACTCAACATCATCTATTGCAATCATATTCTCATACGCTAATATCCCGATCCTAATCTTACTAGCAACAATCCTATTTCTAGCACTAGTAGCCGTAGTTAAAATTTCACAAAATTTCCAAGGCCCACTTCGTCCCTTTATATATGTTCAGCCCAATACGCAAATCCCACCCAGCAATCAAAATCATAAACGGTAGTCTATATGACCTACCAGCACCAAACAATCTTTCAATTTGATGAAACTTCGGGTCCATACTAGGAGTCTGCCTAACTATTCAAATTATAACAGGCCTATTCCTAGCAATACACTACATCCCTCATATCGAACTAGCCTTCTCGTCAGTAGCCCATATCACACGAGACGTAAATTACGGATGACTACTACGAAACCTACATGCAAACGGGGCCTCCTGATTCTTCCTATGCCTATACCTTCACGTAGGACGGGGAATCTACTACAGCTCCTTTCTACAAGTAGAGACATGAAATTTAGGAGTAATTCTCTTAATTATAGTAATAGCAACTGCCTTCATAGGGTACGTCCTCCCATGAGGACAAATAAGATTTTGGGCAGCAACAGTAATTACAAACCTATTCTCAGCAATCCCATACATCGGAAAAACATTCGTAGAGTGACTATGAGGAGGGTTTTCAGTAGACAACGCAACACTAACCCGATTCTTCGCACTCCACTTCCTATTACCATTCGGAATTATAGGAGTTACAATCCTACACCTCCTATTCCTTCACCAAACAGGATCTAACAACCCTCTCGGCATCAATTCCAACTCAGACAAAATCCCATTCCACATCTACTATACCACAAAAGATGTAGTCGGATTTATTATTATATTCACCGCGCTAGTGTTTATTATTTTATTCACCCCAAACCTTCTAACAGACCCAGAAAACTTCATCCCAGCCAATCCATTAGTTACCCCAGTACATATTATACCAGAATGATACTTCCTATGAGCCTACGCCATCTTACGTTCAATCCCAAATAAACTTGGAGGAGTTGTAGCACTATTCGGAGCCATTCTAATTCTCCTAATCCTCCCCCTAACATTCATTCAAACCAAACAAAGCCTCTGCTTCTACCCATTAAGACAATTCATATTCTGAACTCTAGTAACAGACGCCTTCTTATTAACCTGAATTGGTGCCTGTCCAGTAGAACACCCTTACGAACTCCTAGGGCAAATCCTCACCGCACTATACTTCCTCCTGCTAATTCTAATACCATTATTCGCAAAATTCTGAGATATAATAACAAATTAAGACCTTAAGTTAACAAAACTAGAAGCCTTCAAAGCTTCCATTGAACCAAAATTCAGGTCTTGATGCTTATAGACATCTTCTCCTCCTTCGACCCCCACACAAACTACATTTACTCCTCAATCTCCCCACTCCTATTCTGGTCCCTAACAGGACTAAGAATTACACTAATTCACCCATCATTCTGAATTAACCCAAACCGAGGATTCTGGTTAATTTCCACACCACTAGAAATCATATTTTCACAATCCTCACGAACACTTGGCCTACACATCAAAGGATTTTCATCAATTATCGTCCCAATTTTTATTCTACTAATCTCCTCAAACCTATTAGGCCTAGTACCATACACATTCAGCTCAACAAGCCACCTCTTAATAACCTTCTCCATAGGGCTACCCTTATGACTATCACTAATCATTTCATCTATATCCCACTCACCTAAAATATTTGCCGCTTCACTATTACCCTCAGGAGCCCCCGCCTGACTAAGCCCAGCACTAATCATCATTGAATCAGTAAGAATCCTAGTCCGACCAATCACCCTATCATTTCGACTAGCAGCAAACATGAGAGCAGGTCACATCGTCCTAGGACTTATAGGAATAGCCGCCTCATCACTAATATTCTCATCCCTTACAACCTTCTCCACATTAATAATCATTCAAGTAATCTATACCTTATTTGAAATAGGAATTTGCTTAATTCAAGCATACATTTTCTGCCTATTACTTACACTATACGCAGATGATCACCCACACTAACCCAAACCAGGTGGTAAATACACACACTCGGTTTCGGCCCGACAAAAGAGAAAATTTCTCACCACCTTGCCAGAGTAATTTAACAAAAATATCGAATTGTGGTTTCGAAAATGCTAGCAAGCCTTAGGCCATGCCACTATTATTTTCCTGTAAATCCGTCAGAAAATACATTTGACTTTTAACATTAATTATATTACCTCTAACAATATGGATCACTATATATAACAAAACTATCCTAATCGAATGACACATCCTATCAATCAACTCAACAGAACTACTATTCCCTTTAATCCTAGACCCATTAGGCACTATATTCTCAACAACAGTACTATTCATCTCCGCAAACGTACTATTCTTCACAACAACATACATAGATGAAGACGTATTTATTAAACGTTTCGTACACCTAGTACTATTATTCGTGATATCAATAAATATATTAATCTTCATTCCCCATTTCATGGCCCTACTCCTAGGGTGAGACGGCCTAGGAATTACCTCTTTCATTCTAGTAATTTATTATCAAAACCCAAAATCCTTAGCAGCCGGTATAATTACAGCCCTAATAAATCGAATTGGGGACGTTACACTCCTACTAGCTATAAGATGATCGTTAAACCAAGGACACTGAACTGTAACAAATTTATGACAAACTCCATTTTCACAATTCATAACCCTAACTGTAATAATAGCAGGACTAACCAAAAGAGCTCAAATACCATTCTCAAGGTGACTTCCAGCAGCAATAGCCGCTCCCACACCAGTATCAGCACTAGTACACTCCTCAACACTAGTAACTGCCGGAGTATTCCTACTAATTCGCTTCTACCCATTCCTACACAAAACTCCATGATTTAATAAAACCCTTCTCATAATCGCAACCACTACTATATTTATAGCAGGCCTTAGAGCAATCGCAGAATGTGATATAAAAAAAATCATCGCCCTATCTACATTAAGCCAACTAGGAGTTATAATAATAAGCCTGGGACTTAATCTCCCAACCCTCACCTTCTTTCACCTTATCACCCACGCACTCTTCAAAGCCCTTCTATTCCTATGCGCCGGAGCAATAATTCACCTACACCACCACTCCCAAGACCTACGAACTATAGGAAATATCACCAACCAAATACCACTAACAAGAACCTGCATACTAATTGCAAATATAGCACTATGCGGTACTCCCTTCCTAGCAGGATTTTACTCAAAGGACTTAATCATCGAATTCTCCCTCCACAACCCCTCCAACATAATTATTCTTATACTACTTATATCCGCAACATTATTAACAACCGCCTACTCAATTCGACTAATAATTACATCTCTATGAAGACCTTCAATGTCCCTCCCAATTCAATATATCCAAGATGAAGACCCTAACATAACAACCCCTACAATTATTCTTACCGCAGGAGCAATTATAGGCGGATCAACAATTAATTGAATTACCATCACCCCCACGATAGAACCATTCCTAAGACTCCCCATAAAAATCAGAGCTCTCACTGTAACAATTATAGGAGCACTAATCACATGAATATTAAACTCCAAAACGCTAAAACAAGAACCGATCATAACAAAGATACAATTATCCCACAATTCCTTAGCCCTAATATGATTTCTAACCCCCTTAACATCACAAAATATCATTAAAATACCAATAAAAATTTCCCATCTAATATTAAAATCACTAGACCAAGGATGAGTAGAAATACTCGGAGGAGGAGGAATAAAACTTATTACACAAAAATTCTCCAAAAAAATCCAAACATTCCAACATAACCCCGCCACATCACAATTATCACTAATCCTAGCTCTAATCCTACTACCACTTATATATATTATCTAGTTAGATAGCTTAAAACAAAGCACAGCACTGAAGCTGCTGAGATGGCTTACACAAGCCTCTAAATAGTATAAATAGTATAACCATTACAGCGGACTTTCAAGCCGCAAATGTGACCAAGTCACTCTATACCCAGATAGTAATTTAAAAAAAATACTGACTTTGGGAGTCAATAATCGATCATCACATCGCTACCTGACGACTAGAAAGCTCAAAAGAAGCTTCGGTCTTGTAAACCGAAAGGTGAACAAACAGTTCTCTAGTCTATGCTCTCCTCAACGATATTTCTACTCCCATTAACTACTCTATTCTCTATACTCACTTTAGTAATTCAACGAAAACGCCTACTCATGGCCCTCCTATCACTAGAAGCAGTAATTTTAACCCTCACCCTCCTAACAACAATAGCCTTAAGCCTATTATCGCCAACCAACATATTCCTCTGCCTTGTTATACTATCATTCGGCGCCTGCGAAGCAAGTTTAGGGTTAGCTTGCCTAGTCGCTATAATACGATCATACGGCTCAGACCAAATCAAATCCCTTACACTTAATAAATGCTAACAATATCTCTAACAGCCATAAGACTGCTCCTACTACCAACACAACTACCCCACAAAAACTCATGATTGTGAACAACCACTAGACTACTAATTATATCATTTATATCCACTACACTTATATATACCCCAATACTTAACCCATCATATATATCAAATAAAATAATAGTAGATTCACTAAACTCCCCATTAATCTCACTAACCCTATGAATCTCGGCACTAATACTACTAGCAAGAAGGTCTATTCTAAACAAAAACAACTCACCTAAATCCTTTATTACCCAAATTATTTTACTAAACATCACCCTACTTATTACCTTTTCATCTAACAACCTCCTAATATTCTACATCGCATTTGAATCCTCACTAATCCCAACACTATTACTAATCCTAGGGTGAGGGTACCAACCAGAGCGCCTACAAGCAGGGATATATCTTATACTATACACAATTACAGCTTCACTCCCACTACTACTAAGACTCATAATATTATATAAATTAAATAACCATTTATCAATTAACACCCCACTCTGAATATCCCCAATCCTCCCTCACTCCATTTCATCTATATGATGAACAATCACAATCCTAGCATTTCTAGTTAAAATACCATTATACATAACACATTTATGACTACCAAAAGCCCATGTAGAAGCCCCAGTAGCTGGATCAATAATCCTAGCAGGAATCCTACTAAAACTAGGAAGATATGGCATTCTACGAATAGCATCTCTATTTCAAAAAACAAACTCTTTAATAACATCAATAATCTCCAGTATCGCTCTATGAGGGGCCCTAATTACTAGCATAATCTGCATTCGACAAACAGATTTAAAATCCCTAATCGCATACTCATCTGTAGGCCATATAGGACTTATAACTGCAGGAATTATATCCAACTCCTCATGAGGATGAAACAGAAGACTAACTCTAATAATCGCACACGGCCTATGCTCATCAGCACTCTTTGCCCTAGCAAACATAACATACGAAACAACACAAACACGAAACCTACTACTCACAAAAGGTCTAATAACATTATTCCCAAACCTTACCATATGATGATTTATTACATCTATCACTAACATAGCCGCTCCTCCCTCAATCAACCTACTTAGAGAAATTATACTAATCACCAGAACTCTATTTACATCAACAATAACCTGAATTCCGTTAAGAATAATAAGATTTCTAGCAGCAGCATACTCTCTATTCATATATTCATCAACTCAACACGGCTCACCTTTAAACTACACAAATTTCCTAAACCTACTAAATCCCGTAAACTACTCAGTGGCATCCCTACACATTCTACCAATCTACTTACTAATCACAAAACCAATAATTATCACAATTTGAATTTAGGTTTTATAGTTGAACTAACAACATTAAATTGCAGCTTTAAAAGTGTGTAACCCACTAAGACCTCACCCCCTAAGTATTTTCGTACATTTGCCTTCCAAGCAAAAAGATTAATAAACTTTAAAGAGGGTAAAACCCCCCCCCCAATAAACAACATAACACCACCAACAAGTAAAGTAAGCTAAATAACAAGCTGTCGGGTTCATACCCCGAAAATGAGTGTAACTCCTCTACTAAACATCACTAAACCCAATGTTTATAGTTTGGTTCTAGCTACAAAGTTAATTTATTCAAAACATCACACATGCAACACCCAAGGCACCCGTGAAGACTAGTTAATCCTCAAAGTATTAACCTAAAAAATAAATAATAATTAAAATTTAGCCAACCACGCCTGCAGTGCAAAAATCTGCCACAATCCACGAAAGTGGAGATCCGGTTATTGAACTTAAAGGTTGATAAAACTCGTGCCAGCAATCGCGGTTAGACGAGAAACCTAAATTAACTACTACGGACAAGATGGATATAAACCACACGGTGATATTAAATCAGTACAAAGGTCTAATTTGAAATATTATAATTAAACCTTAATCACCCCATTTTCCCCCATGAAAGCCCAGATACAAACAAGGATTAGATACCCTTCTATCCTAGGCCATAAATAAAAATCCAGGCACTACGAACACATGTTTAAAACCTAAAGAACTTGGCGGTATTTCAACCCAATTAGGGGAACCTGTCCTATAACTCGATATTCCACGATTCACCCAACCCTGTTTAGACTTCAGCCTGTGTACTGCCGTCGTCAGCTTACCTTACAAGAGAGTAATCAAATAAGAGTATACTAAAACGTCAGGTCAAAGTGCAGCCAATAACAAGGAAGAGATGGGTTACAACCTACACTTCAAAGACACATATAACTATCAAGAAACACCTTAGCCAAAGGAGGACTTAAAAGTAATTTTCAATAAAAATTCAAAATGAATACGGCAATCTGTAATGTGCACACATCGCCCGTCACTCTCCCCGAAAGGGGAGATAAGTCGTAACACAGTAGGTGTAGTGGAAACTGCACCTAAACAGAGTAAAGCATAAAATGCATTCCACTTACACTGGACAGACGATTACATATTAATCTACTCTGAAATTAAATACACCTTAAAATTCTTCTACTATAAGCACTAAAAATAACTACTTCTCCCCCATATAAACTCAAACCCACAACTGTAAAGAACACCAAAAATTAATCAAAAGTAAATTACACTTGTACCTTTTGCATCATGGCTAAGCAATCTTACAATCGATAAGAAAACCCCCGAACCTATGTGAGCTGGATAATATTTGTTAAGCACCAAAATAAATATGTTGAAAAATATTATTAAAAATAAAATCCAGAGGCTACATACCTACCGCACATAAAAATAGCTGGCTTCCCCAAACTGTTATCTAAATAGCCACACCTGTATATAACAAATACAGGTAGAAGAATTTATTGAGGACAAGCTCAATAAAACAAATAATATCACACAAAACTAAACAAATAAAGTAGACTTAAAACCAGCCAACTATAACCTACTCCGTTACAAGTAAATTTCCTAAAAAGTTAAATTCTCTAAATATAATATAAACATAACGGGGAAATTACCGCCACTACTAACTCGACTAAAATATTCTGCTCAGACAAGTATCTTATTAAAATAAAACTCCCAACTTTTCCAGAACTGAATAACCTAGCATATACAAAATATGTATTGAAGGAACTCGGCAAACTACAATTCCGACTGTTTAACAAAAACATTGCCTCCAGCAAAAATTGGAGGTACATCCTGCCCAGTGAATTAATTCAACGGCCGCGGTACCCTGACCGTGCAAAGGTAGCATAATCATTTGCCTTCTAATTAAAGGCTTGTATGAAAGGACAAACGAGAATTTAGCTGTCTCCAATACACCTATATAAACTAACCATAGAGCGAAAAGGCTCAAATACTAATAAAAGACAAGAAGACCCCGTCGAGCTTAATTAAAATTATGGCCCAATAAATTATCACTTAATTAAATCCCCTAACCATAATTTAGTTGGGGCAACTTAGGATTAATCAAAACATCCTACAAATCAACGACCAACAAGTCATATACCTGATCCAAAACCATGATTAAAGAAAAAAGCTACCGCAGGGATAACAGGCTCAACCCCCCCAGAAAGCCCAAATTAAAGGGAAGGGTTGGCACCTCGATGTTGGCTTATAATGCCCCTTAAGTGCAAAAGCTTAAAAAGGTTGGTTTGTTCAACCATTAAAATTATACATGAGCTGAGTTCAGACCGGCGCAAGCCAGGTCAGTTTCTATCTTTATTACAATTCACCATTCAGTCCAACAGTACGAAAGGACCTTGGCCAAAAAGCCCCTTTTTCCATAGAAACCTTATAACTACAAAATAAGTAAACCAAAAATTAAACAAATCATAAGGATTGGCAGAATAGTGCAACTGACTTAGGATCAGAATATGAAGTATAACCCTTCATCCTTAAATAGTCACTTTAGTTTATAATAGAACACTTGGTTTGCAACTAAAAAGAAGGTAACCCTAAGCGACGGATTCTCGTTTCGAAAACAAATAACTTTGAAAGTTATTAAAAGGCGTTTAACTCGCCTAGAACCCTTGAAGCGCTATGCCTCTTCTAATATACAAGACTCAACACCCTCCCCACAAAGATAATTTAAGAGTATATATTGTTGGTGGTTTATGGTTTATATAAATACAAATTTTTGTTTTATGGCCCTTTTAGGGCCTAAAAAATGAAATAACAATACGTGATTGATATAATATATATATATATATATGTGTGTGTATCCCCACGCAAATCAATATAAAAGAACCATGCAATTTTTCGACATTCAAATCAAGTAATACCTTAGTTAATTCAAGTAATAAGACACAAAAAGATCGCTGACACACCCGCGCAAACTAACCTTTTTTAAAAAATTTTTTTCAAGTCTGTTCTAACTCTCCCAAATCCCCTCTAATAAATGATTTTTACTAAAATACAGCCATTCCAAACACTACTACCATAATCCCTCAACTACCCGCCTAAAAACACTCCTGTCGGAGAGGGGGTATTTTTCCAAGAGGGATTTACAGAAAAACTCGATCTGTGTCGGAAGCACTTACACGAAATCACCTCATTAAGAGCGTTTCTCAGAAATCAGAATTGATCAAAAACCCTCGGC